GGTACTTGTGATATTTCGGCTTGGGACGCATTTTATTTGGCAGTTTTCTGGATGTTAAATACTATTGGATGGGTTACTTTTTATTGGCATTGGAAACACATCACATTATGGCAGGGTAACGTTTCACAGTTTAATGAATCTTCCACTTATTTGATGGGATGGTTAAGAGATTATCTATGGTTAAACTCTTCACAACTTATCAATGGATATAACCCCTTTGGTATGAATAGTTTATCAGTCTGGGCATGGATGTTCTTATTTGGGCATCTTGTTTGGGCTACAGGATTTATGTTCTTAATTTCCTGGCGTGGTTATTGGCAGGAATTGATTGAAACTTTAGCCTGGGCTCATGAACGCACACCTTTGGCAAATTTGATTCGATGGAAAGATAAACCAGTAGCTCTTTCAATTGTGCAAGCAAGATTAGTTGGATTAGCTCACTTTTCTGTAGGTTATATATTCACTTATGCGGCTTTCTTGATTGCCTCCACATCGGGCAAATTCGGTTAATGATTTATCTATCCGCAATAATATATTTTTTTTAATAAAAAAAATAGGTATGCATTCTTATATTTATTTCTACATCTAGGATCCGATTTGTATCATTATCATTGATAATAAGAGGAACTGAAGCATTATGGCAAAGAAAAGTTTGATTTATAGGGAGAAGAAGAGGCAAAAATTGGAAAAAAAATATCATTTGATTCGTCGATCCTCAAAAAAGGAAATAAGTAAGATTCCGTCGCTAAGTGATAAATGGAAAATTCATGGAAAATTACAATCCCCACCGCGTAATAGTGCACCTACACGTCTTCATCGACGTTGCTTTTCGACCGGAAGACCGAGAGCTAACTATCGAGACTTTGGACTATCGGGACACATCCTTCGGGAAATGGTTCATGCATGTTTGTTGCCAGGGGCAACAAGATCAAGCTGGTAAGGATTTAAGTATCCCTTAATTTTTCTATTTTTTTCTATGATCGATGAGGCCCCTTTACCATTCTGTCTAAATAGGCTATTCTATTTGTACAGATATGGAATAGGGGCGCATTCAATTCTTCTTTGTTTATTAGAGTTTAGTCCAAGTTTTTTTGTTTCATCGCGGGGTAGAGCAGTTTGGTAGCTCGCAAGGCTCATAACCTTGAGGTCACGGGTTCAAATCCTGTCTCCGCAACATTTTTTTTCAAGAAATGTAAGTTTGATTCTATTAACATTAACTAGTCATTAATTAATACTTGTCTTTTGGGACGCGAGGAAAAAATGACTCTATTTCCCGGTCAACTATACCGAATCTTTTATCTTTTTGAATTCATTTATATTTGGGCGGATAGCGGGAATCGAACCCGCGTCTTCTCCTTGGCAAAGAGAAATTTTACCATTCGACTATATCCGCATTTTTTTGCCTTTTTGATCAGAAATTTATGGATAATATTTGTTCAAAGCTAGACGAGATACACTCTTTGGTTTGGGGTCATTTCATAAAATTCTACCACCAAATCAATTCAATTAACAATTCGATTAATCTATAGAAATATATATATTATAATATTATATATTAATAATATATTTATTCTATATATTGAATATTGAATTCCATATTCAAGAATACATTATTCTTCTATTTCCATATAATATTATATTCTATATTGATATCTGATATCAATTTTTGATTCGTTTTTTTATTTAGTTATTTATGACTATTTCATATTTAGTAAATTGATATTTATTAATATTTTATTCATATTTCATTCAAGTTCCAGAAGTTCGACCCCCCCTCTAATTTTTTTCTTTATTTGCATTTTATGGACTTATATTGAATTTGAATGTGTAATTCATGGAATGGGAGGGGTCATCTCATTTTTGGATCTGCAACGAATTAATTCAAGAGATAAGAGAATTAAGGATACCCACCAAGAAGACTAATCCAATCCATAAAGATGTACCAGAAAATACAACATTTTTGTTACTCGACCAACCATCAGGAGACGCAAATACAACGGGTACACTAATCAGTAAGATTGATGAAGTAATAATTAATGCAAAAACAGCCAATTGGAAAGCAATAGTCATGTTTTTAATCCTCCAAGCTATTAACAAAAGAATATACACCATTTAATCCTCTTACCCACTAAAAAATTTTCATTTTAATAAATAAAGGGATTTTATCATGAATCCGTTGATTCGAGATGACTTCGTTCCAATTTCTTTTTACCCACTTTTATTCTATTCGGACATGAAGTTAAGGTTCTTTTTGACTTCACAAATGGGTATACTGAATCGTGTATCTCATTTATTTATATAGACAGGTTGATAGACCTATAAAGTCACACCCTATATCTTTTTCTACACAGTGATCGTATTAACTCATAGGGCTATGTTCTATTTGGCAAAAAAAAAATAAAATAGAAATTATCTTTCGGAGAGATGGCCGAGTGGTTGATGGCTCCGGTCTTGAAAACCGGTATAGTTCATAAAAAATAACTATCGAGGGTTCGAATCC